GATATGTCCTCTTACGTAGCAGAAATTCTGGGAAGAACCAATCTTCCTGATTCGAATCTTCCTCATTCGAATTCGCTCTGGGTGCCTTTAAGATTTCTTCATTCATTCCCATCCAATTAAAAAAGCTTTTTTTGTCTTCTTTGATTTCTGGATTTTCTTTGAGTTCTGGATCTTCTTTGAGTTCTGGATCCTTTTCGATTTCTGGATCCAAGAGCATTTTTGGAACGATATCATAAATAAGACCTCTATTCTCATTCTCAATTATTTCAGAATTCTCATTCTCAATTATTTCAGAATTCTCATTCTCAATTATTTCAGAATTCTCATTCTCAATTATTTGAGAATTTTCATTCTCAATTATTTTAGAATTCTTAGTCTCAATCTTAGTATTTGTATTATGGTTAGGGTCGATCTTTTTCCCAGCCTCCAAATTGACTAGATATTTTTCGAAAAACTTCCAATCAAAGTCCATATATTTTCTTTCAGGTTTTTTCTTTCGCATTTTTTTCAGAGACATATAAACCTTGTCTAGATAATTGTCTAGAGAATTATTGTCTAGATAAACCTCGTCGAGATAATCCTTGTAATAATCCTTTTCTAGATAAAGCTGGTCTAGAGAATCCTTGAAATAAACCTTGTCTAGAAAACTCTTGTCTAGATAATCCTTGTGATAATCCTTGTCTACATAAGTATTGTCTAGATAATTGTGTAGATAAGTATTGTCTCGATAAAGCTTGTCTAGAAACTTCTTGTCTAGTATACAATCCTTGAAATAAGTCTTGAAAACAATCTCCTCTGGTATATCAAATAAGTCGATCTCTTGGCTCTTATTTACTTGTAATGGCAATTTAGAAATAGAGGAGTCCTTCTTAGTTTCAGAAGAAATGTATTTATATGCTAAAAGATCATATTTATAGTTTTTCTTAAACTTAGTTTTTTGATTTCTTACTAATGAATATACTTCAGAATCATCTTGGTTTTTGGAATGAAGTAATGGGTCTTTTTCATATGAATCTCCTTTATTTAAATCGTTATTTTGAGGCGTATGGCGTCGGTTGACTTTATTTCGCCAGGTTTGTGCGCCTACTCGCTCCCAATGAACCTTAGATAAATTGTATTGAGACTGACCTCTTAACCAGTTTTTCCATGGATTCGTTCCAAAATTTCGAAGTTTCTTATGCTTTAATTCGGAATGAAATATTCCCTGTCTTTCAAAAGAATCCTTTATTGCAGTCTTAAGAAAAAAAGACGTTCCGCGATATTGAAGAACAGATCTTAACTTATCACTAACTAGGGTTTGTGATAATTTGTAAAATACATATGCTTGTGACAGGGAAGATAAATTTGGCAAGGAAGCAAATTTCGGAACAATCTGTGACTTCCGCTTATTTATATTTTTTATAGTCGAACTAAAGGTAATTCTTTTTTGATTTGTTTCAGTATTGGAAATGTCTTTCTCAAAAAATTTTTTTGTTAAATTGATTCTAGGAATCTTAATGATACATAGAAAGATATCTAGGTATATTTTGTATATTTTTTCAATGAAAATTTTTTGAAAATAATTCCATTTACTTATTAATCGAACATTTCTTCTTTTTACAATTTTCCAAATATTTTTTGGTGATTCTACATTATTATTTTGCTTTTTGTTGTTAGGACTATTATTTAGTCCTGGAGTGACTTTTTTTTTTTCTTGTGTAATTCTTTCTATTTGATTTTTGATTGTGCTTGTTCTATTAATCAGATTTTGTATTTTTTCTTCTGAATTTGTAGAAGCTGTAGATCGAATTTGACTAAATGATTCATGAATTATCTCATTGCTGATTATAGAATCTTTTTCTTTTTGAGTTTCACTCGATTCATCTACTCCTATCCCTTTCAATCTTGTATTTTTTTTGATTATTTTCAAAATTGTGCTTTTTAGAACTAGAACCCTTTCTTTAAGCCGTTTTATGCTTTCTTTAAGCCGTTTTATGCTTTCTTTTGGGTTTCCTAGAACTCTAACAAAATTTTGCTTTATTTTTTGGTTGAAAACGCTTCTTATAAGTCGAAAGGCGCTCCCTTCCAATTTTTCTGCTGCTAATCTTTGACTTTTTTTGCCTAGTTCGTTAAAAATGGGCCCCCAAAAAATGGAAAAGGAACGGTTGGGTCGGGCACCACCCCAAGGATAGTCAGCTAGTCCCCAGAAAGACCTTATAAAAGCATAATCGTTGGTTATCCTTTGTCTATCATCCGCTGTGTGCCAAGGTTTCAACTCTAAAGGCCATAAAACTTTGACCTGAAGACCGTATTCCCACCACTCCTCCGGAAAGTTGCTGATGGATATGACGCCTATAGCAAAACCGTCATCGTTGCATAAAAGATGAGTCTCGTTTTCCCAGTCCTTTCTATCCTCAGCCCACTCGGGCTGCTGCAAAAATAAGATACGACCAATATTTTTAGCTATTATCGCTAAAGGCAATGCAATATATCTTCTAAAATAGGAGTTAAAAATTAATACGATACCTCTTACTCCTAGCCCATAATAAAGCTCATTCCATGCATCTATTCCATCCATCCGGAACAGCTCTTCTTCGGGGTCTAGTTCGATTTTCTCTTTTTTGATTCTTTTCAATTTTTTCCGTTCTTTCAATGCTTTGCTTTTTTTTTCGTCTATCTTCCTTTTTGTCTTCCTTTTTGTCTTCCCTTTTGTCTTCCTTTTTGTCTTCCTTTTTGTCTTCCTTTTTGTTTTTGTCTGTTCTTTCTTAGGTCCCTTAAGAGTGAAAAGGTCCCCTTTTTTGATTCCAAACCTATGCATCAAATTTTGCATTTTCAAAACAAGGGGTTTCACTACCCTAAAAGAACTAGACAGTGTACTTTTTAAGAAGCCCAAAAAAAGAGGGGAATGCGGAAACATTTCAATCTGTCTTACAACAACTCCGTTTTTACGCCTTAGGACGCTCGCAACACCTTTGATGTCATCCTGATGCCAAAATTGGTCGCGCACCGCTCTCAAGGAGGTCCTCCACACGTCCTTATTCTCGGTTTTCCACTCGATATTGGTGATGAGGCTGCCAACGTGAACATGAGCAAGGCTTTTCTCAAAGTCAATACTATAAGGGTCTCCCCCACTCTTGATCAAATCCTTCTTAACCTTCTCATTAATCTCTTTAGCAATCTCCGGATCAATCTTATTACTATCTTTAGAAAGATTTTTGATAAGTAAATTTTGAGTATCCTGATTCAAAATAATTTCATATTTGTATTGTGCTGATATAATATCAAAGCACTCATCATCTCCCCGCTTGGTCACAAAGGGTTCGCCCAGGTCGTATGCGACCTCGCGGAGTAATACGTATGACCAGCGAGGGACGCGTTGACCGATGTGCGCTCGTCCCACACTTTCTCCCACTTTATAAGTCCTTAGTTGCTTTAGCTTTTTTAGTTTTCGCTGGTTCCAATCAATGCTTCCCCCCCTTTTTTCCCAAGGCTTAGAAAAAAATTTTGCCAAAGGATTATAATATAATTTTCCTTCTGCTCTTAGTTTTAGTGTTTTACTTTTTAGTATCGCGAACATTCTCTCTTCAAATTTTGGGGACTCGAAAATGAAACCTGGCAAAAGGGTCTCATGAATTTGATTTAGAGCAAGGATTTGCTTAAGTTGAGATTCTGTAGGTTCATCGTCGATTCTTTCACGAGATTTTGTAGTTCCATTTTTTTTTCTTCGACGAGATTTTGTAGTTCCATCGTCGATTCTTTCACGAGATTTTGTAGTTCCATTTTTTTTTCTTCGACGAGATTTTGTAGTTCCATCGTCGATTCTTTCACGAGATTTTGTAGTTCCATTTTTTTTTCTTCGACGAGATTGCATTGCATTCTGGACTTTTTCACGAGATTGCATTGCATTCTTTTTTCTTCCACTAGATTTACGAGATTTAATTACATTGTAGACTTTTTCACGAAATTCACCCAATTGAAGAAGTGCCCTTTCTTCGCTTAGACGTGCTTCTTCGCGTAGACGTGCTTCTTCGCGTAGACGTGCTTCTTCGCGTAGACGTGCCTCTTCTTCCCTTTTCTCCTGTTCTTTGCTTTTTGGTGCCTTTTCTTCGCTTTTCTCCTTTTCTTCGCTTTTCTCCTTTTCTTCGCTTTTCTCCTTTTCTTCGCTTTTCTCCTTTTCTTCGCTTTTCTCCTTTTCTTCGCTTTTCTCCTTTTCTTTGCTTTTCTCCTTTTCTTCGGGATCCTCGATTACTTTTCTAAACTTTTTGATTCTTCCACGAGAGGGCCCATTCAACAAAGGATCATACCTTTTTGGTAGGCAGAGGCAGGTTTCGTTCATTTTCTCAATACAAACCCGAGTCCTTTTGTCGAGTATATCTAGAAAAAGAAATCCCGTGTCTAGAGCCTCAATTCTCTTTATAAACTCGTTATTTAAGTTGTTTTGTCTTTGTTTGTTCTTATAAAGCCAATCTTTGTCTAGTTTATCAAAGGAGAGTCTTTCTACTGTGGACGAAGATATCATCCCTTTCGTCAGTTCCTTAAAACTAGAAAAACTAGGAGGATCTGTAAAAGATATTCTTTTTTTTCCATCACTTCGGCATGTATCAAAAAAATATTGTGAAGCTTCCTTTCTTACAGCCCCAAAAAAGTGTTGATTGCTTATGTATCGTACTGGACGAGTCCATTGAAACTGAAAAAAATCGGCCGCTAAAATGCCTTCCACCACTATGGGTGCTTTTTGATCTTTTTCTTCATCCAGATCCGCTCCCCAACGCGTGGGAGGAATTTCTTCTTTGAATAGCACTTTTTTTCGTGCAATCTCCTCTTTCTTTTCCTCTTTCTTTTCCTCTTCCTTTTCCTCTTCCTCGTCCTCGTCCTCCCAGTAAGTGTCAGCTTCTCGGCCTTGTCTGGCTAACCAATTTGGTTGCAGTTGTGGGGCTTGGACGCTTGTCAGTGGATGTGGAAAAATGAATAAAGGTATTCTGCCTAAATAGTAGGCACAGGTAACAAATAAGAAAATATTC